TGTTACTCCTAAATTTTAATTTAAAATCTACTCCTTCGAAGAAAAGAAAATAAGTCTCTTGAAATTTTGAACCTCCGATTGTATCCGAACGAGAAGAATGTTGAAAAGTCACTACGAACCCGAAACATACCAAAGTGATTCAGTAATTAAACCCTCATGAATCCATTTTTTTTTTGTTCTTTCATTCCAGGTAACCCCTTTAATTATCAACTCATGGAGTAGGAGTGATATTAGACAACCCTTCCTCTCAAAAAAAAGAATAGGAAGTTTTCCTACGGATGCAATTCGTAGATCATAAAGATCACCATATATATAACAAAATTTCTCCCCCGATTCCTTCTAGTCGAGCCTCTCGGTCTGTCATTATACCTCGAGAAGTCGAAAGAATTACAATACCCATTCCTCCTAAAATCCTAGGAATTCGTTGATGGTTGGAATAGATTCGTAGGCCGGGTCGGCTGATACGTTTTAAAACAGTTCTATATGGCCCTTTTCTATTCCTTCTATGTCGCAGAGTTGAAACCAAGAAATATTTCTTGCTTACTCGATGTTTTCTCACATTTTCGATAAAGCCTTCGCGTAGAAGTATTTTAACAATGTTTTCAGTGATATTTGTAGATGCTATTCGAACCGTTCCTTTTTTATCCATGTCAGCATTTCGTATAGAAGTTATTATTTCGGCAATAGTGTCCCTACCCATGATGAACTATAATTATTGGTGCCTCCGGGTTTTTATATAATCAGCATGCTCTACTCTTTTTTTTTCATGAATTATTAAAGGTATATGCGTGAGAAACAATCTACTAATGCATTCTACTAATTAATGGAATCTAATTCAGTTCAGATATCTTACTATGAACCTCCCTTTTTTTATGTTTTATTATGTTTTCATCTATTAGTATTTATTTAGAATCTATTTATAATACCTCAGGAGCTAATGAGACTATTTTAGTAAAATTCAACTGTCTCAATTCCCGAGCGATCGCACCAAAAACTCGAGTTCCTTTGGGATTTCCTTCTTGATCAATGACAACTGCTGCATTGTCATCATATTGTATTATCATACCATTGTCACGTTTGAGTTCTTTACATGTACGTACAATTACAGCTCTGATCACTTCTGATCTTTGTAGAGGCATATTGGGAACTGCTTCTTTGATTACAGCAACAATAACGTCACCAATATGAGCATATCGGCGATTACTAGCTCCTATGATTCGAATACACATTAATTCTCTAGCCCCGCTGTTGTCCGCTACATTTAAATAGGTCTGAGGTTGAATCATATCATTCTTATTATTTTTATCTTTTTTCTTTCAATGCTAACTAACTAAAGGGCGAAGAAAAAAAGAAGAAAGATTGTTTGTCCAGAAATAAAAAAACTGCGGTTTTTTCATCACAAGGCCCCTTTCCTTTCGTTCCATATCCCTATCCCGCAATAACGAATTGAGTTCGTATAGGCATTTTGGACGCAGCTATAGAAATAGCTTCTCTGGCTACAATTTCTGATACTCCACCCATTTCATAAAGTATTCGACCCGGTTTAACGACGGATACCCAATATTCGGGAGATCCTTTCCCCGAACCCATACGTGTTTCGGTAGGCCTTACTGTAACAGGTTTGTCTGGAAATATACGTACCCATATTTTTCCACCACGACGCGCATATCGTGCCATGGCTCGCCGCCCCGCTTCTATTTGTCTAGATGTGATCCAAGCGGGTTCAAGTGCCTGAAGGGCGTATCCGCCGAAACAAATTCGATTGCCTCGATAAGATATTCCCTTCATTCTTCCTCTATGTTGTTTACGAAATCTGGTTCTTTTGGGGTTATAGTTGATGGTTGTTTCTCAATGCCATCTCTACTGCAGAACTGGACATGAGAGTTTCTTCTCATCCAGCTCCTCGCGAATGAAACGATTAAATAATATTGTATATATTTATCTATTTTGAATTGAATGAATAATGAATCATGGAATTTTTTGAGATATAATCTGTCACATACACGTAGGAATAAAATAAAATGATAAATTTAATTTTATAATTACTTCATTTTTACCTTTATTTATTTTTATTGAATTGCCCAAAACTTAGCAATCCAGTAAGGCTTTCGCGGGCGAATATTTGCTCTTTCAACATCCCTTTCATTCGTAGGGGCGTTCCATGACCTATCAGAATAAATGAATTGGTTCTTGGCTCGTTCCGCCATCCCACCCAATGAATCATTAGGATTCGTTTTCAAGGGAATCTTCCTCAGTCACAGGTTCTGTCGTTCCCATCGCTTCTCGATTAATGACTAGGCCCGAACTCTGCAATGGAGCTCCTAATAAAATTTGTTCCTGAATCAATCTTCTCAGTCTTTATTGACTCGGCGCTCTTTATTCTTTTTTATTTTTCGTATAAATTGTATTCATATTCATCGAATCTAATTATTAATTATGGACGAATACATTAATGCTTTATTACATTGCCTTTTATAAGATAGTTCATAGACCATACATATTGGAATCATATATCATTGCTATTCTTTTTCTTTCTTTCTCTCACCCCTCCATTTATCCATATCCCTTTGTTTTTGCTTCACAACCTTATAGATAGATTTATTTTTCTTTTATGTAAAAAAAAATGCTTCAGTTGCTACAACAATATGATCAATACATCATATAGCGACTGGTTCCTTGGATCCAGATAATACGAAGCAATGAGCTGGTTATTAGTTATATAGTTATTAGTTCATACTAGGGGATGGCCCTTTGTTTTTTAATCCTAACCTAACTCTAAATAAAAAACCAACGAGTCACACACTAAGCATAGCAATTATATGGAGATGGAGTCAATCGAATTGTTATTCAACCCTATAGAATTAAGAGAATTAAGAATTCTAAAAAATTCTCATTTTTTTGATTGAACGGAAAAAAATGAACGAGTTTGTGATTTTTTATTCAATTGCCGGATGGATGGAACAGAAAGACAACGAAAGGCCCATTATTCCTCGTCTGCAAATATCCAAATTTTGATTCCTAATGCCCCATAGATAGTTCGAACTGTATAGGAACAATAATCAATTTTGGCTCGAATGGTTTGTAGGGGAACCCTACCTTCTCTGATCCATTCGACACGTGCTATTTCCTTTCCGTCGATACGCCCTGCAATTTGTACTTGAATTCCCTTTGTATCTGCTTTTTCAGTTAATTCAATAGCTTTTTTCATTGCCTTTCGAAACGAAACTCTATTCTTTAATTGTTCGGCTATAAATTCTGCAAGAATATTAGGTTGTCCATACGGTTTTTCAACTCTTGTGATAGCAATGTTAAGTTTTTGGTTCACAGAATTAAATTCTTTTTGTGCATTGCTCTGTAATTCTTCAATTCCTCGCGGGCTGCCCTCTATGAACAATTTTGGGAATCCCATATATATTATGACCTGGATCAGATCGATTCTTTTTTGAATCTTTATGCGTGCAATTCCCTCGGCACCCGAGGATATTTTCCTATTTTTTTGTACATAATTCTTGATACAATCCTGTATTTTTTGATCTTCCTGGAGACCCTCGGAATAACTTTTTGGTTGTGCAAACCAAACAGAATGATGACTTTGGGTTGTACCAAGTCGGAAACCGAGTGGATTTATTTTTTGTCCCATAGCACCTCGCTATCTCTATAAGGCCATATCATTTCTCTATTAGCCCACGTCATTCTGTTACGATATAGCATATGATCCATCATATATAGATACCTCTCTCTGACATCTGTATACTTATTTTTATATACCCATCCATCTTTTCTTAACCATATGAAATAGTTTTTATCTTTAGATATATCTTGCAATACAATAGTTATATGACAGGTGGGTCTTTTTATCGGATAACTACGTCCTCGGGCTCGGGGTTTTAACTTTTTCATGCTAGTACCTTCATTAACTTCGGCTTGACTAATGATTAAAGCCGTTTCGTTGAATCCCATATTGTGACTAGCATTTGCTGCTGCAGAATAAACTAATTTTAAAATGGGATAACACGCTCGATAAGGCATGAGTTCTAGTATCATAAGTGTTTCCTCGTAGGGACGCCCACGAATCTGATCAATTACTCTTCGCGCTTTATGAGCAGACATACGTATATGTTGACCTAAAGCGTATACTTCTACATCTGGGTCACTCTTTATCATAAGGTTCACCTCCCACCAATAAACGATGAGCACCCATATCCACTTTATTAATTAATATATTAACGACGAGATTTATTATCGTTTCTCGCATGCCCCCGGAAATTCAGAGTAGGTGCAAATTCTCCCAATTTGTGACCTACCATACGATCTGTTATATAAATAGGCAAATGTTCCTTTCCATTATGAATAGCAATTGTATGGCCGATCATTGTGGGTATAATGGTAGATGCCCGGGACCAGGTTACGATTGTATCTTTTTCTGCCCTCGTGTTGAGCTTCGCAATTTTTATCAATAAATGATTAGCTACAAAAGGATTTTTTTTTAGTGAACGTGTCACAGCTAATTACTCCTTTTTTTTTTGTAAAGATGAGGAAACATATTCTATTTTCAATATTCTCCTATTTACTACGGCGACGAAGAATCAAACTATCACTATATTTATTCCTTTTTCTACTTCTTCTTCCAAGCGCAGGATAACCCCAAGGGGTTGCGGGTTTTTTTCTACCAATTGGGGCCCTCCCTTCGCCACCCCCATGGGGATGGTCTACAGGGTTCATAACTACTCCTCTTACTACAGGACGCTTACCTAGCCAACACTTAGATCCGGCTCTACCCAAACTTTTCTGGTTCACCCCAACATTACCCACTTGTCCGACTGTTGCTGAGCAGTTTTTGGATATCAAACGGACCTCCCCAGATGGTAATTTTAATGTGGCCGATTTACCCTCTTTTGCAATCAGTTTCGCTACAGCACCCGCTGCTCTCGCTAATTGTCCACCCTTTCCAAGTGTGATTTCTATGTTATGTATGGCCGTGCCTAAGGGCATATCGGTTGAAGTAGATTCTTCTTTTTGATCAATCAAAATCCCTTCCCAAACTGTACAAGCTTCTTCCAAAGCATACGGCTTTCTGGATGTATATGATGATATCTAGACAGATGGATCTCATATGAATCGTATGATGAAATACCACACGAGTGGATATATAGGAATCCAAATCCGCCGAATCACTCATGTTATGATCTTCTACATCCTAGGTCTCCCCGTTCCTTCATCTGGCTTATGTTCTTCATGTAGCATTCAGACCGAATGACTTTATGAAATTACGTCGATACTTCCACATATTACGGGTAACGTAGGAGACATCTCTATTTTTCCCGGGGGGGGTAGAATTACCACTGCTTAGCTTTCAATTCGCCTCTGACCATCAAATGAAATGTGAATAACCCGTACTCCTCTCTTTGAAACAAGGGGCGCTTCCGGCTCTATCGGTGCTTCAAACAATTTTGTCTTCTCCATATTACTATATCTCTAGAGTCAATAATTTTATATGAGGAACTACTGAACTCAATCACTTGCTGCCATTACTCTTCAGTTTTCTGTTGAGGTCTATCCCGTAGAGGTACTCAAATTGGATCAGTGATCGATTTCTAGGTTTCGTTGTAAACCTAATTGGTTACTTCCAATTACGTAAATCAATGGTTCAAACCGCACTCAAAGGTAGGGCATTTCCCATTGAGATAGGAACTTCTGTACCAGAAACAATGGTATCTCCAATGATAGCCCCTCTGGGATGTAAAATATATCTCTTCTCACCATCCCCATAGTGTATGAGACAAATATATGCATTTCGATTAGGGTCGTATTCTATGGTTACGATTCTACCAGATATGTCTTTTTCATTCCGTCGAAAATCGATTTTACGGTATAGACGCTTATGACCTCCCCCTATATGCCTTGCGGTAATGATTCCTCTGGCATTACGACCTTTACCACAACGACGCTGTCCATAGATCAAATTATTTCGTGGATTGGATTTCACTTGACTGCCGACGGCTCCATTGCGTGTGCTCGGGGTAGAAGTTTTGTATAAATGTATCGCCGTGTTATTAAGTATTTTGATTTAAGTTCTTTTCTTTCTAAGAGGTGGAATAGAATAACCCGGTTGAAGCGTAATGATCATACGTCTGTAATGCATTGTATGTCCCATAATGGGTCCCCTTCTTCTACCCTTTCCCGGGAGTCGATGACTATTCATAGCTATTACCTTGACACCAAAGAAGAGTTCGACCCAATGCTTTATTTCTGTCCTAGTTGATCCTGATTCGACATTAGAAGTATATTGATTGTTCCCCAATAACCGAATACTTTTGTCTGTAAATACTGCATATTTGATTCCATCCATAAATCCATTTTCTTCCCTATGAGTTCCAGTATCGATAAGAATTCTATTTCTTACTGTTCATATGTTATGGTATGAATATACCATACCAATTCGTTATGTATGGATGATGAGATTTCATTGATACAGAGCCAATTCCAATAGACGTATTGAACAATAGACGTATTGAACGTTCCCGTTGGTGTGCATCCAGCAGGAATTGAACCTACGAATTTGCCAATTATGAGTTGGGCGCTTTAACCATTCAGCCATGGATGCGTAACGGGGATCGTCGTACATCGTGAATAACCAAATTCCAATTGAAATGAAATCCTTAGGAGGAATCAATGAAGCAGGAAGCAGTGAAACGACATCCATTAAAATCCTGGATCTTCGAATTGAGAGAGATATTGAGAGAGATCAAGAATTCTCACTATTTCTTAGATTCGTGGACCAAATTTGATTCCGTGGGATCTTTCACTCACATTTTTTTCCACCAAGAACGTTTTATGAAACTCTTTGACCCCCGAATTTGGAGTATCCTACTTTCACGCGATTCACAGGGTTCAACAAACAATCGATATTTCACGATCAAAGGTGTAGTAGTACTGCTTGCAGTAGCGGTCCTTATATATCGTATTAACAATCGAAATAGGGTCGAAAGAAAAAATCTCTATTTGATGGGGCTTCTTCCTATACCTATGAATTCCATTGGACCCAGAAATGATACATTGGAAGAATCTTTTGGGTCTTCCAATATCAATAGGTTGATTGTTTCGCTCCTGTATCTTCCAAAAGGGAAAAAGATCTCTGAGAGTTGTTTCATGGATCCGAAAGAGAGTACTTGGGTTCTCCCAATAACTAAAAAGTGTATCATGCCTGAATCTAACTGGGGTTCGCGGTGGTGGAGGAACCGGATCGGAAAAAAGAGGGATTATAGTTGTAAGATATCTAATGAAACCGTAGCTGGAATTGAGATCTCATTCAAAGAGAAAGATATCAACTATCTGGAGTCTCCTTTTGTATCCTATACGGATGATCCGATCCGCAAGGACCGTGCTTGGGAATTGTTTGATCGTCTTTCTCCGAGGAAGAAGCGAAACATAATTAACTTGAATTCGGGACAGCTATTCGAAATCTTAGTGAAACACTGGATTTGTTATCTCATGTCTGCTTTTCGTGAAAAAAGACCGATTGAAGTGGAGGGCTTCTTCAAACAACAAGGAGCTGGGTCAACTATTCAATCAAATGATATTGAGCATCTTTCCCATCTCCTCTCGAGAAACAAGTGGGGTATTTCTTTGCAAAATTGTGCTCAATTTCATATGTGGCAATTCCGCCAAGATCTCTTCGTTAGTTGGGGGAAGAATCCGCACGAATCGGATTTTTTGAGGAATGTATCGTCAAATATGCAATATGATGATTCCACAACAAGATCTATTTTCGTTCAAGTAACGGATTCTAGCCAATTGAAAGGATCTTCTGATCAATCCAGAGATCATTTTGATTCCATTAGTAATGAGGATTCGGAATATCACACATTGATCAATCAAAGAGAGATTCAACAACTAAAAGAAAGATCGATTCTTTGGGATCCTTCCTTTCTTCAAACGGAACGAACAGAGATAGAATCAGACCGATTCTCGAAATGCCTTTCTGAGGATTCCTCAATGTCCCGGCTATTCACGGAACGTGAGAAGCAGATGAATAATCATCTGCTTCCGGAAGAAATCGAAGAATTTCTTGGGAATCCTACAAGATCAATTCGTTCTTTTTTCTCTGACAGGTGGTCAGAACTTCATCTGGGTTCGAATCCTACGGAGGGGTCCACTAGAGATCAGAAATTGTTGAAGAAACAACAAGATTTTTCTTTTGTCCCTTCCAGGAGATCGGAAAATAAAGAAATGGTTGATATATTCAAGATAATTACGTATTTACAAAATACCGCATCAATTCATCCTATTTTATCAGATCCGGGATGTGATATGGTTCCGAAGGATGAACCGGACAGTTCCAATAAGATTTCATTCTTGAACCAAAATTCATTTTTTGATTTATTTCATCTATTCCATGACCGGAACAGGGGAGGATACACGTTGCACCACGATTTTAAATCAGAAGAGAGATTTCAAGAAATGGCAGATCTATTAACTATATCAATAACCGAGCCGGATCTGGTGTATCATAAGGGGTTTGCCTTTTCTATTGATTCCTACAGATTGGATCCAAAAAAATTTGCCTTTTCTATTGATTCCTACAGATTGGATCCAAAAAAATTCTTGAATGAGGTATTCAACTCCAGGGATGAATCGAAAAAGAAATCTTTATTGGTTCTACCTCCTATTTTTTATGAAGAGAATGAATCTTTTTATCGAAGGATCAGAAAAAAATGGGTCCGGATCTCCTGCGGGAATGCTTTGGAAGATCCAAAACCAAAAATAGTGGTATTTGCTAGCAACAACATAATGAAGGCAGTCAATCAATATAGATTGATCCAAAATCTGATTCAAATCCAATATAGCACCCATGGGTACATAAGAAATGTATCGAATCAATTCTTTTTAATGAATAGATCCGATCGCAACTTCGAATATGGAATTCAAAGGGATCAAATAGGAAATGATACTCTGAATCATAGAACTATAATGAAATATACGATCAACCAACATTTCTCGAATTTGAAAAAGAGTCAGAAGAAATGGTTCGATCCTCTTATTTCTCGAACCGAGAGATCCATGAATCGGGATCCTGATGCATATAGATACAAATGGTCCAATGGGAGCAAGAATTTCCAGGAAGATTTGGAACATTTCGTTGCTGAGCAGAAGAGCCGTTTTCAAGTAGTGTTCGATC